CTATTGATAGAAATCAATCGTTTTTTCCCGGATGCGTTAACATTCCCCTTTTTTTCATTCTAGTTATTGACATGGTAGGGGGGTAACAAAGATTAGAGATAGCATCCACTACCTGTAACTAATCCCCCGCCCTTTCTCCCTTTGACCTTATATTCGAAAAGGGAGAAAGAAAATTGGATTCAACCTCAGCAAAGCTTGTGCTCAAGCTCGAATGTAAAATTCCAATTTTCTATTAAAAAATGAATAGAGGGAGAACGGAAATTAAAATATGGGTATAGGGCAAAAGTCTCATACACGAGACTTAAATGAAATACTGTACTGTGATTAGAAATAGAGTTAGAAATCCTTGGATTACGTCTATTCTACTATAACTGATTTCTATTTACTATTAATATTTTGTGAATATTGCCTATTCCTCTATTTACTGCAACGAACTCTTTTAAAGTCTATTTTGAGTTAGCAATTTATATTTTTTTTCTTTCTCTCCGCTTCAGGTCGAAAATAAAAGAGTTGCTTGAATTGAATAAAAAATTAACACAAAAAGGGGGGTTCATGGCCAAGGGTAAAGATGTCCGAGTAAGCGTTATTTTGGAATGTATTAGTTGTGTCCGAAAGAATGTTAATAAGGAATCAAGGGGTATTTCCCGGTATATTACTCAAAAGAATCGACACAACACACCTAGTCGATTGGAATTGAGAAAATTCTGTCCCTATTGTTACAAACATACAATTCATGGAGAGATCAAAAAATAGATCGAACCGAACGTCTGTATATCACCTTTTGAAGCTTGAAGAATAACATATTATTCTATGCAATAGTCTAATATATATAGAATAATATTCTATTCGCAATTTTATTTAAATAAAAAAGTAAAAAAGAATATATAAAAAAAAGGATTCCGAACTAGAAGCTATATATAATTTATAATAATATAAGCGATAAGCGCATATCATATAAATCAATATATAAATAAAGATAACATATAAAAAAACAAATTCAAATTAAAGAAAAGAAAAAAACCAAATCCTATTTCGGTCGGATCTAAAAAAATTAATTAGAAATAGGATTTTCGGCAGAATATTATTTATATAATAAGGAATAAATAAACTAAACAAACCATGGATAAATCCAAGCGATCTTTCCTTAAATCTAAGCGGCCTTTTCGTAGGCGCTTGCCCCCGCTTCAATCGGGGGACCGAATTGATTATAGAAACATGAGTTTAATTAGTCGATTTATTAGTGAACAGGGAAAAATATTATCTAGGCGCGTGAATAGATTGACTCTGAAACAACAACGATTAATTACTATTGCTATAAAACAAGCTCGTATTCTATCTTTGTTACCCTTTCTGAATAATGAGAAACAATTTGAAAAAGCCAAGTCGGCCGTTAGAACTACGGGTTTTCGAGGTTTTCGAACAAAAAAACAGTAGGTTTACTCTTGATTTTTCTTTTTTTCAATTGATGTTTTGCTCGAAAAAATCCGAAAATCCGGATTTTTTTGTTGTCTCGTAAGAAAAATGGAGGAAGAAGCAATCTTTTTTTTATTGAATGCCTTTGTTCATTTTGACTACTTTATTGTAATTGTATTTTACATTTTATTTTATCGGACTCATTTTTATTCTATCTTCCCGGAGTTCCTTCTCCGGGGGACTTTGTTTAAATCATTTCGGGTGCTTCTTTCCAATCTTCGATCTCATTGGAAATACTATAAAGACAATTCTTATTTAATATAGCTATTTGTGCAAGTATTTTGCGATTAAGAATCAACTGTCTCTTATACAGATCATTTATAAATTTACTATAACTATAGTATACGCCCTTTTCTGTTTCACGAATTGCTGCGTTTATCCGCGTAATCCACAACCGACGAAAATCTCTCTTTTTCTTATCTCTATCTCGATGAGCCGAAAACAAAGCTCTTATTTTCTGTTGAGTAATAATGCGAATAGTTTTTGAATGAGCCCCTCGAAAGCTTGATACAAATAAACGCATTTTTTTTCTACGTCTCCGAGCTATATACCCTCGTCTAACTCTGGTCATTGAATAAATAAAACTTTGTTAAATAACTAATTGATTTTCTTTCTCTTTGAGTTATTTTTTCGCTGGTAATAACAAAACGGATTTTTCCAATGTATAAAAAGAATTCCAATGGCTTTTGCTACTATAACCTTCCCGACCACGATTTTTTATTTTTTTGTAGCACCAACCCCAAATGAAATAAGAAATTGGATTGATACTAGTTATCCCAAAGAAAAACGTAGTCAATCTAGATAAATAAAGAAATAGTGGGTTCCTTCGTTTCTATGGTTACTTCTTAAACGGCGAGGTCCTCTCTATACACCGGAGCCCTTTACTTCGTTTAGTCAACGTTATTGGTAACTTGTACAATTAAAAATCTTCGGCTCTACCCATGAATTATCCAGTAATAGGTCTTTCACAACGAGATCCGCCTATACAGTAACGGTATTTCATTTGGAAGGTTTGCTGGATAGCTGACCCTGTTAGTCCGTTTTGCAAAAATGGTAGCATAATCTTTTTTTTTAAGAATACTTTCCCGCTTAATGTATAGCACTTGCTACCAATGGGAACTTGCTTCTCATCTTAAATCGAGCTGGTTGGGGTTACACCAAGAGAAACCATAAATTTAATACGCAATAGATGATAGATCTTTTTTTCGATAGTGACCGTAGTTCTTCCATTTTATACTATTCGCTGGTAATGATCATTGATACTGGAAAATTTATTTCTTTTGTTGGCCCAGCCCATAATCTGAACGAGTCGCACATACACCCTAGTACATGTTCCTCGGCGCTGAGGACATCCCCGAAGAGCGGGGGATTTCGTGACGTTTCTGATTGGCTGTCTTGTGTTTCTAATAAGCTGTTTAATAGTTGGCATGCTGAATCATTTACATAAGGGACTGGTTTAGATCAATCCTAACCTGATGATTATTAATTTTTTCTAGTTATATAGAATATTCCCCAGTCAAGTAAAAAGAGAAAATCTCAATTTGCGAATTCGCCTACTTCTACTCTTTCCATTTTTCTTTCTTTACTATTTCTACTCCTTCGTTCGCTACAAGATCAATAATTCCGTGAGCTTGGGCTTCTCTTGCTGACATAAAAACATCCCTTTCCAGGTCTTCGGTTAGAACCCAAAAAGGTTGGCCTGTTCGTTGTGCATACACCTTTGTGAGAGTTTCTCGCAGAGTCAATAGTTCTTCCGCTTCCATCATACACTCTCCCGTCGATCCCTCATGAAAAGCACTAGCAGGTTGATGGATCATTACCCTGATGATATAACAAAAGGGGGTTCTTCTATCTCGCATGATGCGTCGAAGACAAAAGATAGCGAATAGCAATAAACTTGAACAACCGTACGTGCATCTTTTGCGCATTGCATACGGCTCGACAATGAAATTTACTTTTCTCTTCCATCGAAGAAAAATAGAATCGATCAGATACAGATCAGTAAATCGTCCAATTACCACCCTTCTTTTCGTGAGTTCAAAATACTACGATGGCTCCGTTGCTTTATAGATTCGTTTCGTTCATTTCGTCTGTAATTCAGCAATCCCAAAGTTTCTTTTTGATTTTAAATAAGTAATTTTTTTTATTTTCGTACTCTTTCCAACATAAATATTGTTAGGTTAGGATTAAGAGTCTTTTGGTATAAAAATAAAAAAGTTTGTGACGCTGAAATGGACTCCGGATAAATAAAAAATCGGGAATACCCTTTATCTCATACTCCTCTCTCGATACATAATCTAATGTTTTGAAAAAAAACGAACAAAATTTTGCATATCGAATTCAAAGTGCCATGCTATTTTTACTCATAATATATATATTGATATTTTTTATGGTGAAGGCATAATCTTTTTTTCTCAAATAAAAAACTCATTGGCGCCAAAGCCAAGCGTGAGGGAATGCAAAACGTTTGGTAATTTCTCCTCCGACCAGGATAAAGGATCCCATTGAAGCGGCTATTCCCATGCATATTGTATATACATCTGGTAGCACAAGTTGCATAGCATCAAAAATAGCTATTCCGGGTAATACCCATCCGCCAGGACAATTTATAAACAAATACAAATCCTGGGTCTGATCCTCTATACTGAGATATACGATAAGACCAACAAGGTAATTCGAGATCTCGGTCGTAATCTCTTGGGTTAAAAAAAGTAATCTTGCTCGATAAAGTCGGTTGATTAGGGTAAAATTGTATCCCTTAGGAACCGTACATGCACCTTTTGATGCATACGGTTCAAAAAAATGTGAAAAAGAAAAAATCAATGTGTAGATTACTGTCCTCTTCTTTTTGGATAGCAGTTTATAATGAGGGGGTTTGTCTTCTATTTTTCAATAAATATGAGTTTTTCTTCCTCGTTTCCTTATTTCTACTATAACTAACTATATAATAAATATATAGAACAAAGGAATCATAAACATAAAAACATAATGTAAAAATTATTATTGAATATGCAATAATAATAATATGCAAATTAAATACAATCATAAAAAAAAGAGTTATAGTTAAAGAGATAGTATTAGTTATAGTAAGAGTAAACTTTTCGAACTAACTGCTCGTTGATTTATTGTTTCATCGAGATTAAATGCAAACCACGATGTTATTTTCTTGTTCTTGAAGGGGCCTCTTCTCTTTAATTCTTTTAGGTTTATGCTCTACTCCGGGTAAAAATCTGCTCGATTTTTATTTGCACATATAGGGCAAATGCTTCTAATACCGCTTCTTTTTGTTTTGATAAGATTTCCTTTTTTCATTCGGCTCATGCCTTTGCCAAAAAAATAGGATATTCAACATATTGAATTCATCTATTCTATTCGAGTAATTAAGGTTCAGATGCTTTATTCCTTTTATCATTTTTAAATAGGAATAATTTTTTATACAATACAAGCATTAATTATCGATATATTATCAATTGGGATTTGTTTAAACGGAGCCTGTATACTTCATGTCATTTTATTGGTTTAACCAAGCCAACCCTAAATTATTCTAATTGATACTATTAGTCTAAATCCCCCTACAAATGGATCTAGTTGAACTTCACGCTCCGAATTTTAGATGATTCACTCAATCTTTCTTGGGCGAAGGGGGGGATATCTTGATCGGGGAAGAGAACGGGGAAAGCCCATATGACCCGCTATATCTGACAAGTCGCACTATACGTCAACCCAAGTTGCATCTTCGTCTCCCGGGATTCGAAAGGGTACTTTTGGAACACCAATAGGCATTAACTGAAAGAAAAAAGAATTAAGTACTATATTTCACTTTGATATGGAAACGTGATAATCGGGTTAGTCTTTTCATAATATCAACATATATGATAAAGGTTGATATTCTTTATCATATATTCTGTCTAGAATACATTAGAACAGGTCAGAAAAGGCGATAGAATGACTAAAGAATGACTAAAGTATAATTCTTGAGACTAGAGCCTTCCAACGATGAACAAATATGGCGACATTTGCTCATCTAAAAAGGTATCAACCCCCATTGCGTATTGGTACTTATCGGGTATAGAATAGATCTGCTTCTCTTTGTTCCTACAAACATAATTGTTCTATTATTACCAATAGAATAGAACAAATATTAACCCTTGCTCCGAGATAATTCACTGAACAGGGGTCCGTTGATAGTCATAGCATTTTCCAATGCAATAAAGTTACATAGTATCTATTTTTATTTGATAAAGGGGTATTTCCATGGGTTTGCCTTGGTATCGTGTTCATACCGTTGTATTGAATGATCCTGGTCGGTTGATTTCTGTCCATATAATGCATACGGCTCTGGTTGCCGGTTGGGCCGGTTCGATGGCTCTATATGAATTAGCGGTTTTTGATCCCTCTGATCCCGTTCTTGATCCAATGTGGAGACAGGGTATGTTCGTTATACCCTTCATGACTCGTTTAGGAATAACAAATTCCTGGGGCGGTTGGAGTATTACAGGGGGGACAGTAACGGATCCCGGTATTTGGAGTTATGAGGGTGTGGCCGGGGCACATATCGTGTTTTCTGGCTTGTGCTTTTTGGCAGCTATTTGGCATTGGGTGTATTGGGATCTAGAAATTTTTTCTGATGAACGTACAGGAAAACCTTCATTAGATTTGCCTAAGATTTTTGGAATTCATTTATTTCTTTCCGGGGTGGCTTGTTTTGGTTTTGGCGCATTTCATGTAACCGGCTTGTATGGTCCTGGAATATGGGTGTCTGATCCTTATGGACTAACTGGAAAAGTCCAGCCAGTAAATCCCGCATGGGGCGTAGAAGGTTTTGATCCTTTTGTTCCAGGGGGAATAGCCTCTCATCATATTGCAGCAGGGACATTGGGCATATTGGCGGGCTTATTTCATCTTAGTGTCCGCCCGCCCCAACGTCTATACAAAGGATTACGTATGGGTAATATTGAAACCGTACTTTCCAGCAGTATCGCTGCTGTCTTTTTTGCAGCTTTTGTAGTTGCCGGAACTATGTGGTATGGTTCAGCAACTACTCCGATCGAATTATTTGGCCCCACTCGTTATCAATGGGATCAGGGATACTTTCAGCAAGAAATATATCGAAGAGTTAGTGCCGGGCTGGCCGAAAATCAAAGTTTATCAGAAGCTTGGTCGAAAATTCCTGAGAAATTAGCCTTTTATGATTACATTGGCAATAATCCGGCAAAGGGGGGATTATTCAGGGCAGGTTCCATGGACAATGGGGATGGAATAGCTGTTGGGTGGTTAGGACACCCAATATTTAGAGATAAAGAAGGGCGCGAGCTCTTTGTACGTCGTATGCCTACTTTTTTTGAAACATTTCCGGTCGTTTTGATAGACGGAGATGGAATTGTTAGAGCCGATGTTCCTTTTCGAAGAGCAGAATCGAAATATAGCGTAGAACAAGTAGGTGTAACTGTTGAGTTCTACGGCGGCGAACTCAATGGCGTCAGTTATAGTGATCCTGCTACTGTCAAAAAATATGCTAGACGTGCTCAATTGGGTGAAATTTTTGAATTAGATCGCGCTACTTTGAAATCGGATGGTGTTTTTCGTAGTAGTCCAAGAGGTTGGTTTACTTTTGGACATGCTTCTTTTGCGCTGCTCTTCTTCTTCGGACATATTTGGCATGGGGCTAGAACCTTGTTCAGAGATGTTTTTGCTGGTATTGATCCAGATTTAGATGCTCAAGTAGAATTTGGAACATTCCAAAAACTAGGAGATCCAACTACAAGAAGACAAGCAGTCTGATACAAAATTTCTTTCGTATTTTGAGTCTCTCTTTTTGTAATTTGATTTGACATTGGGGATCAGAGAAATCTTGATTGAATCATTACCCTTTGGTTGACTCTTTCTTTATCAGGGAAATAATCCCCCATAAACAGGTATGGAAGCTATAATTGTAAACCACAATTGAATCTATGGAAGCATTGGTTTATACATTTCTATTAGTCTCGACGTTAGGGATAATTTTTTTCGCTATCTTTTTTCGAGAACCGCCTAAAGTTCCAACGAAGAAATGATTTTTCATTATCTCCGTTGAAGTAATGAGCCTCCCAATATTGAATGCTGGGAGGCTCATTACTTCAACTAGTCCCCGTGTTCCTCGAACGGATCTCTTAGTTGTTGAGAGGGTTGCCCAAAAGCGGTATATAAGGCGTACCCGGTAAAACTTACAAGTAAACCAGATATAAAGATGGCGACTAGGGTTGCTGTTTCCATTCTTATATGAATTCAAGAACGCAATGGATCTCTGATAAGATCCTTTATTTACGGGGGAATGGTATACAAAGTCAACAGATCTCAATAAATACAATCGGATTTATGGCTACACAAACCGTTGAGAGTAGTTCTAGATCTCGTCCAAGACAAACTACGGTAGGGGCTTTATTGAAACCGTTGAATTCGGAATATGGTAAAGTAGCTCCTGGGTGGGGAACTACTCCTTTGATGGGTGTCGCAATGGCTTTATTTGCAGTATTCCTATCTATTATTTTGGAGATTTACAATTCTTCCGTTTTACTGGATGGAATTTCAATGAATTAAATCTACAAGAACTACTAAGTTCGAGTTTTTCAATACTAAAGTGAAATCTCAGGTTTCTTACTTATAACCCCGTTGGTAGTTCAATCGCGGAATTTCTTTCTTTCTGTATTTCCGGAATATGAGTGTGTGACTTGTTAGAATGGATCCTATTGATAATACAGAGAATGAGTCTGTCATCTTATCTTCCTAGAGACGGTTCTACCTCGTCGGATACTCATCTTAGTATTTGGAGCACGAAATATTATTAAATAGACCCAGAATTGAACTATGATTCATATTTAAGATTCAGACCTTGTGACCGGATTCTAACTAAAAATTTTTCAATGACTTTGACTAAAAGGTAAATTCTTTCGTATTTTTAGTCATTATACCTATTTTATTTAAGTGATGATCCGATAGTTCTGACTCAGGGAATCTTTGGGCTTGGGGTTTTTATTGAATCATCGTGGTTCTAGTATGAATCTAGGGTTTCGATTAGTTTATAGGGTCTTAACAAGATAAATTCCTATCAATGAGAAAAAACAACAGTCAAAGCCGAATTACACACAACTAAAAAACCAAAGAAAAAATAGGGAAAGAGAATATTCAAGAGGCCTGTAGTAACAATAAAAAAAGGAAGAGCCGACTTGATATTTTGGCATTATCACCACAAAGAATTTCGTATTTTAAATGCTTCGTATCTTAACTTCCGAGAAGATGAAATCGGAAGAGTAAGATATTTTTATTACATATGCGTTGGGAGCAGTATTTGTGTGTTTTTGCTTGAGCTGTACGAGATAAAATTCTCATATACGGTTCTCAGAGGGGGAGTCCCCCCGGTTTACCTATCTCAATAAAGTCTATGATTGGTTCGAAGAACGTCTCGAGATTCAGGCGATTGCAGATGATATAACTAGTAAATATGTTCCTCCTCATGTCAACATATTTTATTGTCTAGGCGGAATTACCCTTACTTGTTTTTTAGTACAAGTAGCTACGGGATTTGCTATGACTTTTTATTATCGTCCAACTGTTACTGAGGCGTTTGCTTCTGTTCAATACATAATGACTGAAGCGAATTTTGGTTGGTTAATCCGATCAGTTCATCGGTGGTCTGCAAGCATGATGGTTCTAATGATGATACTGCACGTATTTCGTGTGTATCTCACCGGTGGGTTTAAAAAACCTCGAGAATTAACTTGGGTTACGGGTGTAGTTCTGGCTGTATTGACCGCATCTTTTGGTGTAACTGGTTATTCCTTACCTTGGGACCAAATTGGTTATTGGGCGGTCAAAATTGTAACAGGCGTACCTGAAGCTATTCCTATAATAGGATCGCCTTTGGTAGAGTTATTACGCGGAAGTGCTAGTGTGGGACAATCCACTTTGACTCGTTTTTATAGTTTACACACTTTTGTATTGCCTCTTCTTACTGCTGTATTTATGTTAATGCATTTCCTTATGATACGTAAACAGGGTATTTCTGGTCCCTTATAGAGAAGATAGATTATAGATCTTTGTAATCAATCATTTATCACTTCGGGAAGGAACAATAGTATTTCATTGCTACAAATGTGTCTTATTAAAATTAAAACGAATAAGACATGTTTTTGGACATTCTCTTTCCTTCAACCCCGCAATATTGTAATATTGTATTATGTTATTTAACATAATACGACTAGTTGAAGGAAATTCTCCTAAAGGAAAATGGATTATGGGAGTGTGTGACTTGAACTATTTATTAGGCCGTGCAGATATATTCCTCTTTCTGCCACATTGAAATTCACAAACAAATGTGTCTTTGTTCCAACCACCGTATAAGCTATATACAGACGATAGGCTGGTTCGTTTGAATAGAATTATTTCTATGATCAGCCCCGAATCATGTCATGCATGAACAGGCTCCGTAAGATCCAGTCGAATCAATGATTTGGCAGAATCCAGATTCCATTTTATCTATTTCTTAATTTTT